AAAATTATCTTTATCAATATACTATTTCTTTTAGACACACAGCGCTATTCCATAATAATAATAGAAAATGCCAATAGTTAGGATTCATTAAAAAATATAGAATCCCCTCGTCCAGGTCCAGGGGGACGCCCTTCCCGTATCAGGCACTAATCCATTTTTAACGTCTAATTAGATCGGGAAATTATTCAAATTAAGAACAGAAGTTGGTTGCTTTTTTCTTTCTGATAATTAATTTCAAATTGAAGCCATAAGGCCCCTATCCATTTATTCATTCGACCTAACTTGATTGGGTTCCATTTCAAGAATTCGAACAAGGCTTTGTACCGATGCGATAAAATAGAAAAACTCCCCTGTGATACGACATGCTATTTTTTCTATTTATTCCCTTTCAGGGATCAGTCGCGGTCTTCTAAATCACACCAATGGTATGGACAAATTTCTTACTTCATCAAAATGTGTAAAAGATTCTAGTCGCACTTAAAAGCCGAGTACTCTACCGTTGAGTTAGCAACCCGAAAAATAGACTAAACAAAATTTCAGCAAAACAAAAAAGGGATATAAATACAATCAAAATCAATTAAATTGAATTTAAACAAAGAGAAAGGAGATTCTACCAACAAATCAAATGATTGCACGAAAAAAATGGATTCTCTTTTTTTTTCGAATGGATTCGAAACATCAAAATGAATTAATTCGATGAGAATACAAGAAATTATCAGATAAAAGAAAAAATATACATAATAGAAAAAATTGATAAAGGTAGGGAGCGAAAATAAATAGACCCGGTTCCCTTATCACGATGAATTATATTTGTTCGATACACTGTTGTCAATATAAATGCCGAGAAAAGAATACAGCGGAGGGGGGGTAACTAAAAAAATCATAGAAAAATGAAACAAAGTTATATAGAAGTTGGTACCCCCCCTTGATATTTCTTTAATTGAATTTCATTTGATTACACGAAAGTTCATTAAAAACTTCTGCTTTCTTTAAAAGATTCTGAACAGTTCCTGTAGGTTGAGCTCCTTTCTCAAGGAAATAGAGAATAAGAGGAACATTTAAATAAGTTTGATTCTTCATTGGATCATAAAAGCCCACTTTTCTAAGATCTTTTCCCTCTCTTGGGGATCGAACATCAATTGCAACGATTCGATAAAAGGCTCATTGGGATAGATGTAGATGAACAATACCCCCCCCTAGAACCGTATAGGAAGGTTTCTCCTCGTACGGCTCGAGAAAAATGATTTGATGCTGGGTTTTGCCTATGTATACAATTCTAATGACTTAAAGGCCAAATGGGCCTATAAAATCAATTAGATTACGATTTCATACTTTTTTCCTGAAAATCAAAAGAAACCATCCGTACTCATAACTCAAGTTGTATAACTCTCAAATCGCGCAAAGTAAGAATATTTAGGAAATTTCATTTATTGAGTGGTCTTTACCCCCCTTTTATTTATCTCATTTAAAATTCTATTTGAATTCTTTAGTCGGATCCGGTTATTCAGATTATCAATCAAATTCAAAAAGGGTGCTTCCTTGTTTTTAGATCCTTTATCCTTATTTTGAATCATTGGGTTTAGACATTACTTCGGTGCTTCTTAATCCCTTCAAAATGGCAGCAACATACCCCTTTTTGATTTCTTTCTATCAAAGAATCCCATGGCCTGTTGATTCCCGCGTGATACACTTTGAATAAATCGAAAAGGTTTGATCAATTCCAACAAGTTTTGCTTTTGAATTGTGAATTAGAAACTTGCTCAAATTGGATCCTTTCGATTTCTATAAATGGAAGATATATTTACGAAGTTGTTCCAATGGATTGATTGGCATTTAACCTTAGATTCTTACCCCCAAGAAATGAATTAATCCTTTCTACTCGAGCTCCGTCGTGGACTATTTTGAACCCAACAAAAACGAAGGATTCAAGTGTAAGAGAACAAACAATGTCGAGCCAAGAGCACCCTCATTTCTAGATAAATCGAAAATGGTGGATGGAAAAATCCACAATAGATTCTGTCCTTCAAGTCGCACGTTGCTTTCTACCACATCGTTTCAAACGAAGTTTTACCATAATATTCCTCGAATTTGGAACCGGTATGAAATTGATTCAATCATGGAATCATGAATAGTCATTGCTTCGGTTGTCCATAGACATTGTAATCTAGACCTTTTCTTCCATATATGATATGTGAAACTTTTTTTCTGAAAAAGTCTTAGCAACACAGCATCTTTAACATCCATTAAGAATATATAGGTAATAGAATGAAATACGGAAACAACTCACTTGTTGAATCCGCATCTTCAAGTAACTCAATAGGATTGATAAAACAACTTCCTACTTTATTTTTATTGAGATTGGGTGCAAAATCAAAATTGAGTACAAAAGAGTTTGATTCTACTTACAAGGAATCATTCAAAATATTTTTGAAATAAAAACGATTTCTAATCGAAATCGAAAAAGTTTCTGATTTGGACATAATTATTTCATTTGATTTCATTTGACAAAAATTGGATAATGATGATAAGGATCACCTTTGATCTTATAGAAGGACAGGTCTTTCTTTTTTAGATAAAGAGACCAAAGAAAAGGAGAAAGAAATCAATCTTTTTTCATAAGATGTATAAAAAAATTCAGAAGGGAGGGATTTTCCTCGCTATCAGATAGGCTGAGGGGTTATCACTGTTATATATATATATTCTAAGAATATACACTAGAGAATTGAATTCAAATTCAATAATTTAAGGGATCACAAAAAACAAAAATTTCTTGTCATTGAATATTGAATATAGTAGAAGACATATAAGCGAAACATTTCCTCTTTTTAAACGATTCAATAATATATATTATATATTTTGTTTAACTTTAACATGGGATTGAGTAATATTTCAATAATCACTTCTTGTCATAAATAAAATAAAAATCAAAGGGCGAAGATAAATCCCCTCTACCTCAATCGTTACATAGATTTCCAATTTCTCATTAGAGTCAAACACAAAATATCTAATAAAATAAAAAAAGCGATTCAACGAAAAAACATTGGCTTCATTTCATATAGAACTATGGTATTTAAATTAATATGGAATTAATATGGAAATTAATATGGATTAACTCTTTCCCTGACTTCTTTCTAAGAAAATAATGTTTCTAAGAAAATAATGGATCTACGCTGGGACGGAAGGATTCGAACCTCCGAATAGCGGGACCAAAACCCGTTGCCTTACCCCTTGGCTACGCCCCATTTCAATTTAAAATCTACACCAAGAAAAATAATATTGGTATTAATTTTTTGTCAACTCCAGCCCAAAATCTCTATATGTAGAGAATAGATTTGTATTCACATATATATAGATCTATCTATATAGATATAGAAATATCTATAGAATTCAACAAAATTTATTGATCATTACATAGAATTCAATTAAGATATTGTATGAAAGTATCATTTCTTCTATTCTCCTTTGAGAATTGGAGGGGTTTTGATTGAGTGGGTACAAAGAAAAAGAAGGATTTTTTGTCTACCTTGCTTACTTTCTTTTTACTTCTATCAAATATCAAAAACTCAATTAAAATGCAATTATCTCCAGGAACAAAACGTCTGTTATGCTTAATATCGTTAGTTTGATCTGTATGAATTCTTCCACTTATTCGAGTAGTTTTTTCTTCGGCAAATTGCCCGAAGCATATGCTTTTTTGAATCCAATCGTAGATGTTATGCCAGTCATACCTGTGCTTTTTTTTCTCTTAGCTTTTGTTTGGCAAGCTGCTGTAAGCTTTCGATAAGACCCTTAATATAATTATATCCTAGAAAATGGATAATTTCGTCAAGAAAAAATTCTAAAAATCTCTAAAATAAGATAGGTTTTAAAGTATGAACCCTCGATTCGCACATTGAAATTCTTGGATAGTCACCATAAATCCGGATTACGCCCATTTCCTCTTTTTTGACCCGTTTCCAGTGAAAGACCCTAACCTTATTAGGGTCTCGCACAAAATAGAATTTGTATATAAACGACGATCTTTTTTAATGAAAAAATCAAAATGAATTGTCGAAAATTCATTTTGATTTCTAGAAAAAACCTCATTTCACGGTGTCAAAATCAAACAAAATAGGATATGTGTTAGAAAAACGGAAGATCTATTCTCTTTTTTTTTCAAAAAATCATTTGGAGATTGTGTAATGCTTACCCTGAAACTCTTCGTTTATACCGTAGTGATATTTTTTGTTTCTCTATTTATATTTGGATTCCTCTCTAATGATCCAGGACGTAATCCTGGACGTGAAGAATAAAATCCAAATTGGTTGATTTTCAAATTTTCTTAGAATTTTATCTATTCCACACGGATTTTCAAAAATTGAAAAAAAAAGAAATCAAGTTATTAACGGAAAGAGAGGGATTCGAACCCTCGGTACGAATAACTCGTACAACGGATTAGCAATCCGACGCTTTAGTCCACTCAGCCATCTCTCCCAATTCAAAAAGATAATTACTAGATTACACATAATGTAAAATGTAAGGAGTCTGTCTTCCTCTCTGGTCTTTCTCTATTCTATTAGAATTCGATTCTATATTCTATACTATATATTCTATACTATATATATCTATAAATAGATAGATATAAATAGATAGATAGCCAAATTAGGAATTTCCTTTATCGAAAAGCGAAAAGAAGGGCTCGGGGGCGTTAACAATCGAACTAAAGAAAAATAAGAAAGATCTCTTTGTGTTGATTTTGTTTTAAAAAGCCCTTCTTTTTCTGATGGCCTGGCCTGGCCTGGTCAGTATCCACAGCCGGGCCCGGTCCTTTTTTTGTTCCGCCGAATTCTAATAATTTATATATTATATATGTTATGTAATAATGTAATGATTTAATTTTAATAATGATTTATATTTATATGAGATCTGATTTGACAACAAAAATGCTTGTTTTTTATTCTACTTAATAGAATGTTTTCTATTCAAGCAACAAGAAAAAGAGGAAAAACTATTTACATCCT